ATAAACAAGAAGAGGACAAAAGAGAAAAATACAAAAAAAAAACAAAAGCACGGATACCAACAGCAGAAATCTGGAATACATTTTTTTTTGCTCAAGTGCTACGAAGTTTTGTGCTATTAACTCAATCGATTCTTCGAAAATATATTATATTACCTTCACTGATAATAGCTAAGAATACTGTCCGCATGCTATTATTTCAAATTCCCGAGTGGTCCGAAGATTTAAAGGATTGGAATAGGGAAATGCATATTAAATGCACCTATAATGGTATTCAATTATCCGAAAGGGAATTTCCGAAAAACTGGTTAACAGAGGGTATTCAGATAAGGATCCTATTTCCTTTTTGCTTGAAACCCTGGCATAAATCTAAGCAACAATCCCCTCATAAAAATGAAATGAAAAAAAAAGGACAAGAAAACAATTTTTGTTTTTTAACAGTTTGGGGAATGGAAGCGGAACTGCCGTTTGGTCCTCCCCGAAAACGACCTTCATTTTTTGAACCCATTTTTAAAGAACTCAAAAAAAAAATTAGAAAATTGAAAATGAAAACAAAGTTTTTAAGAGTTTTAAAAGAAAGAAGAAAATTTTTTCAAAAAGTCGCAAACGAAACAAAAAAACGGGACATCAAAAGCATTCTAATTCTATTTCTAAAAGAAAAAGGAAGAGTAAAAGAACTTTCAAAAACAAACCAATTTCCATTATTTGGATTAAAAGAAATAGCTGAATTTAGTGAAATTAAAAAAGATTTGATAATCAGTAATGAGATGATTCACGAATCGTCCCTTCAAATTCGATCTATGGATTGGACAAATTTATCACTGCCAGAAAAAAAAATAAAAGATCTGACTAATAGAACAAGCATAATAAGAAATCAAATAGAAAAAATTACAAAAGAAAAGAAAAACGGACTGATAACTCACGAAATAAATATTAGTTCGAACAAACCGAGTTATTGTACTAAAATATTAGGATCCGCAAAAAGAATTTGGCAAATATTAAAAAAAAAGAATACTCGATTAATCCGTAAATCATATTTTTTTATAAAATTTTTCATTGAAAGGATGTACATAAATATTTTTCTAGCTATCCTCAATATTCCAAGAATCAATGCAAAACTTTTTTTTGAATCGCCAAAAAAAATAAAAATTATTATGAAAAACATCAATAATAATGAAACAAATCGGGAAAGCATTAATAAAACCAGTCAAAATACAATTAACTTTATTTTGACTATAAGCAAATCACCTTTTAAGATTAGTAATAAGAATTCAAAGATTTTTTGTGATTTATCTTCTTTCTTACAATCACAAGCATATGTCTTTTATAAATTATCACAAACCCAACCTATTCACTTTTATAATTTAAGATCTGTCCTTCGATATGGCGAAACATCCCTTTTTCTTAAGAAGGAAATAAAAGATTATTTTCAAAAACAAGGAATATTTAATTACGAATTAAGACATAAACCTTTTTGGAATTTTGAAATCAATCAATGGAAAAACTGGTTAAGGGGGCATTATCAATATCAATACGATTTATCTCGAATAAAATGGCCTAAATTAGTATCGCAAAAATGGCGAAATAGAGCCAATCAACACAGTATGGCTCAAAATAAAGATTTATATTTATACAAAAAGAATTCATATGAAAAAAATAGATTAACTCATTATGACGAACAAAATTTTTTTGAAGCAGGTCCGTTACAGAATCAAAAACAAAAATATAATTTAAAAAAACACTACAGATATGCTCTTTTATCATATAAATCTATTGATTATGAAAACAAGAAAGACTCATATATTCATAAATCACTATTCCAAGTAAATGTAAATAATAAAGAAGAGCTCTTTTTTAATTACAACATAAAAAAAAGAAAATTGTTTGATATACTTGTGGGTAACCCTATTAATAATTATCTAGAAGAAGATGATACTATGCATATGGAGAAATTTGCGGATAGAAAATATTTTGATTGGAGAATTCTCAATTTTTGTCTTAAAAATAAGGTTGATATTGAATTCTGGATTGATATTGGTACCAACAGGAATCCAAATAGTAAGATTGGGGCTAATAAGTATCAAAAAATTGATGAAATTAATAAGAAGGGTCTTTTTTATCTTACAATTCATACAGATGAAGAAATTAACCCATTCAATCAAAAAACAACTTTTTTTGATTGGATGGGAATGAATGACGAAATACTAAGTTGTCCTATATCAAATCTGGAATTTTGGTTCTTCCGAGAATTAGTGCTACTTTTGAATACATATAAAATAAAACCGTGGATCATACCAATCAAATTCCTTCTTTTCAATTTTAATGGAAATGAAAATGATAATAAAAACATAACTGGAAAGAAAAAAGAAGATTTTTTTATTTTTATATCATCGAATCAAAAAGACTCTCTTGAATTAGACACTAGAAATCAAGAAGAAAAAGAACCTAGAGATCAAGGAAATCCTAGATCAGATGTACAAAACCGAGTAAGTCTTGGATCAGTTATCTCAAACCAAGAAAAAGATGTTGAAGAAAATTCTTCGGGATCAGATAGCAAAAAACATAGAAAGAAAAAGCAATACAAGAGCACCATAAAAGCAGAACTTTATTTCTTACTAAAAAACTACTTGCGTTTTCAACTGAGATGGGAGGAGCTTTCAAATCAAAGAATAATCAATAATATCAAAATCTATTCTCTCCTGCTTCGACTAATAAATCCAAGAGAAATTTTTATATCCTATATTCAAGGGGGAGAAATTTATCTGGATATTTTGATGCTTCAGAAGGATTTAACTCTTACAGAATTGCTGAAAATGGGAATATTGATTATCGAACCGCTTCGTCTGTCTGTAAAAAATGATGGACTGTTTTTTATATATCAAATCATAGGTATTTCATTGGTTCATAAAAATAAGCGCCAAATTACTAAAAGATACCGAGAAAGGGGCGATGTTAATAAAAAAAAAAATTATGAATCCATTGCAAGACATCAAAGAATGACTGGAAATAGAGACAAAAATCATTATGATTTGCTTGTTCCTGAAAATATTTTATTCCCCAATCGTCGTAGAGAATTGAGAACTCTAATTTGTTTCAATTGGAAAAATCGAAATGGTAGTCAGAGAAATTCCGTATTTTATAATAACGTAAACGTAAAAAAGAGTGGTCCCCTTTTGGATAAATGCAAGAATCTTGCTAGAAAGAAAAATAAACTAATTAAATTAAAGTTCTTTCTTTGGCCCAATTATCGATTAGAAGATTTAATTTGTATGAATCGCTATTGGTTTAATACCAATAATGGCAGTCGTTTCAATATGATAAGAATACATATGTACCCACGATTGAAAAATTTTTACTAGTATGTTTTTTTTATCGATCACGCACCATGCCTGATATATGAAAACGAAAAGAGGCACACATGTCTTGTCTTACACTCCATTATGATACATGATACCACTGTAATGACATACATATTAGTTAGGTCTATAAATGAATCAACAGAATCTTTTTTTTAGCCTGGTTTTTTCTGTTTTGAAGAAATATACCATACTCTTTGATCGCTAATGAAATTGAAAATTGGATTGGTTGTTGATTTCTTTTATAGGAAGTTCATAACAGCCTTAAGATGATTGTGTATATCAAATTTAAATTTAAATGACTAGCATTATTATTACTGATCAGTAAATTTCATATTAAAAGAAAGGGAAGGGAGGATTTCGTTTTATGGTAAAAAATTCATTCATCTCAGTTGCTTTTCGCGCTTTTCAAGAAAAAAAAAAAGAAAAAAGTGGGTCTGTTGAATTTCAAGTATTCAATTTCACCAATAAAATACAAAGACTTACTTCCCATTTGGAATTGCACAAAAAAGACTATTTATCTCAGAGGGGTCTACGGAAAATTCTGGAAAAACGCCAACGACTACTATCTTATTTGTCAAAAAAAAATAGAATACGTTATAAAGAATTAATTAGTCAGTTGAATATTCGGGAGTCAAAAAATCCTTAATTTGAATTTGAAAAAAAAAAGAATTTTGAATTATTTGATTTAGTAAATTTTGACTCTTGATAACTTCTTTTCGTTTTCAACAATTCACGTAAGAATGAATCGAGGAAAAACCCATGAGTATACTAACTACAGGAAAAAACCTTATGAGAGTAAATATGGGGCCTCACCACCCATCAATGCATGGTGTTCTTCGTCTCATCGTTACTCTAGATGGTGAAGATGTTATTGACTGTGAACCAATATTGGGTTATTTACACAGAGGGATGGAAAAAATTGCGGAAAACCGAACAATTATACAATATTTGCCGTATGTAACACGCTGGGATTATTTAGCTACTATGTTCACAGAAGCAATAACTGTAAATGGACCAGAAGAGTTGGGAAATATTCAAGTACCTAAAAGAGCCAGCTATATCAGAGTAATTATGTTGGAATTGAGCCGTATAGCCTCTCATCTGTTATGGCTTGGCCCCTTTATGGCGGATATTGGTGCGCAGACCCCCTTTTTCTATATTTTCAGAGAAAGAGAATTAGTATATGATCTATTCGAAGCTGCCACCGGTATGAGAATGATGCATAATTATTTTCGTATCGGGGGGATCGCGGCTGATTTACCTCATGGTTGGATAGATAAATGTTTGGATTTCTGTGATTATTTTTTAACGGGGGTTGTTGAATATCAAAAACTTATTACGCGAAACCCCGTTTTTTTAGAACGAGTTGAAGGAGTAGGCACTTTTGGTGGAGAAGAAGCAATAAGTTGGGGTTTATCAGGACCAATGCTACGAGCGTCTGGAATAGAATGGGATCTTCGTAAAGTTGATCATTATGAGTGTTACGACGAATTTGATTGGGAAGTCCAGTGGCAAAAAGAAGGAGATTCATTAGCTCGTTATTTAGTCCGAATCGGTGAAATGACCGAATCCGTAAAAATTATTCAACAGGCTTTGGAAGGAATTCCAGGGGGGCCCTACGAGAATTTAGAAATCCGCTGCTTTGATAGAGAAAGCGATCCAGAATGGAATGATTTTGAAGATCGATTCATTAGTAAAAAACCTTCTCCTACTTTTGAGTTACCGAACCAAGAACTTTATGTGAGAGTCGAGGCCCCCAAAGGAGAATTGGGAGTTTTTCTGATAGGAGATCAAAGCAGTTTTCCTTGGCGATGGAAAATTCGCCCACCGGGTTTTATCAACTTGCAAATTCTTCCCCAGTTAGTTAAAAGAATGAAATTGGCTGATATTATGACGATACTAGGTAGTATAGATATCATTATGGGAGAAGTTGATCGTTGAAATGATAATTGCTACAACAGAAGTACAAGATATCAATTCGTTTTCCCGATTGGAATTCTTAAAAGAGGTCTATGAGACCATATGGGCGTTTGCCCCTAGTTTTACTCTTGTATTAGGAATCACAATTGATGTACTAGTAATTGTGTGGTTAGAAAGAGAAATATCTGCAGGAATACAACAACGTATTGGACCTGAATACGCCAGTCCTTTGGGAATTCTTCAAGCTTTAGCAGATGGGACAAAACTACTTTTCAAAGAGAGTCTTCTTCCATCTAGAGGAAATACTCGTTTATTCAATATTGGACCATCTATAGCAGTCATATCAATTCTACTAAGTTATTCAGTAATTCCTTTTAGTTATCACCTTGTTTTAGCTGATCTCAATATTGGTATTTTTTTATGGATTGGCGTTTCAAGTATTGCTCCTATTGGACTTCTTATGTCAGGATATGGATCAAATAATAAATATTCCTTTTTAGGTGGTCTGCGAGCTGCTGCTCAATCGATTAGTTATGAAATACCATTAACTTTATGTGTTTTATCAATATCTCTACGTGCGATTCGCTAAAACATAAGCTTTTATTTTCCCTATTCTTTCCGGTCTAGAAAAAAAAAAGAAATTGAATAGTGAATAGATATCCGCATTTTTTTATGCATGTATTTATTCTTTAGGTTAATAAAAAAAATTATATAGTTATATATGAGTGAAAGAAAACAACTTAAAAATTTGCAGTAAAAGCAGATTGAGTCTCATTTCCTATGTACGGGAGGTAAGTGAAAGTAAACAAAAGTGGTAGAAGCCCTTTACCCCAAGATTGGTTGATTGGTCATCCTGGCTTGAAGCGGGCTCAAAAGTCAACCGTATGGAGGTTTCACTCTCGTTTGTATGTATTACAATACATATATTACCAAACGGGGGGCTGCAAAAAAAAATGGGTGGATAGTAAGGAACACTAAAATACACACAAAGGATTAGTAATGGGGCTTATGTAAATTAACTAAAAGGATACTTTTGCATAACATAAAAAGAATACTAATTGGGGCTTTAAGTTGGTAGAAATGATCAGGCAGTACTCCCCACAATTCCGATTCAGAGTATGCTCCTATCCACTAATTAAAGAAATGACTATCAGAAACGAAATAATCCTTTACTCTTTTTAGGCCCCCTTTTCCCCGAAAGAAGAAGAGGAACAACAAAAAAAAAATAAAAAAAAAAATATATATATAATTACAAGCGAAGCAAAAGAGATTCTTTTTATTATTTCTTTCATATCTTCATAGAAAGAAAATTTGTGTTATGATTTATCAACTAATGATGATGGCTCGAAATATCAATAGAGATTTCTACAAAGAGTATTTTATTGAAGGATTTATTAAGTTATTACTCAACAAAAAAATGGAGATTTTTAAAGGATGAGATCAATTCAGAAATACTTTTTGATTTTTTTATAACAGACAGAATTCCATTGGTATAATTGGGGACCTTCTAAGAGATTTTGACTCTATCGATCCTATAACCATATCAAGATAACTAATACTCGCCCGGTCCTTACATTTATTTGTGGCCCTGAGGATGAGGAGCCGTATGAGGTGAAAATTTCATGTACGGTTTTGTAATAGCGATGGGAACAGTAATGTTATCACCGACTATGATTATCTAATAGTTCAAGTACAGTTGATATAGTCGAGGCGCAATCAAAATATGGTTTTTGGGGATGGAATTTGTGGCGTCAACCTATAGGGTTTATCGTTTTTCTAATTTCTTCCCTAGCAGAATGCGAAAGATTACCTTTTGATTTACCAGAAGCAGAAGAAGAATTAGTAGCAGGCTATCAAACCGAATATTCAGGGATCAAATTTGGTTTATTTTACGTTGCTTCCTATTTAAATCTATTAGTTTCCTCATTATTTGTCACAGTTCTCTACTTGGGCGGTTGGGATCTTTCCATTCCGTACATATTTGTTCTTGAGCTATTTGAAATAAATAAAGCGGAGGGAATCTTTGGAACGACAATTGGTATCTTTATTACATTAGCTAAAACTTATTTGTTTTTGTTCATTCCTATCACAACACGATGGACTTTACCTAGACTAAGAATGGACCAACTATTAAATCTTGGCTGGAAATTTCTTTTACCTATTTCTCTCGGTAATCTATTATTAACAACCTCTTTTCAACTCCTTTCACTGTAAAGAAAAAGGGGAATACCATATTCACGGCTTGCCTCAAACAAGAGAAAGAAAAAAAATTATTCATAGATATTCACGATATGTTCCCTATGGTAACTGGGTTCATGAATTATGGTCAACAAACCGTACGAGCTGCAAGGTACATTGGTCAAAGTTTCATGATTACCTTATCCCAAGCAAATCGGTTACCCGTAACTATTCAATACCCTTATGAAAAATTAATCACATCGGAGCGTTTCCGCGGGCGAATCCATTTTGAATTTGATAAATGTATTGCTTGTGAAGTATGTGTTCGCGTATGTCCTATCGATCTGCCTGTTGTTGATTGGAAATTGGAAACGGATATTCGCAAGAAACGATTGCTTAATTACAGTATTGATTTCGGAATTTGTATTTTTTGTGGGAACTGCGTTGAGTATTGTCCAACAAATTGTTTATCAATGACTGAAGAATATGAGCTTGCTACTTACGACCGTCACGAATTGAATTACAATCACATTGCTTTAGGTCGTTTACCAATGTCAGTAATTGACGATTTTACAATTCGAACAGTTTTGAATTCGTCTCAAAGAAAAAACGGGTAACTCCCTTGGTTAAAGAATAATTGGAAATTACTAGGGTTTCCTTTTGGTATAAATGGTATAAAGGAATAAGGTCGTTCTTTTTTTTTATTTGGTCAATAACTTAAATATTGATTTGATGATGAAAAGTACGAATTGATTTGTATTGAAAGTCTATTAATATATCCATAATTATTTCGAAATATAGACTTTCCATTTCAAACCGCGCTTTCGAATAAAGAAAAGAACGAAATTGATCTAATAACAGTACCCGCGCCAATCCACACCTATTAGATTCGAATTTAATTCAATGGGGGATGTCTCATAAAAGAATTTTTCCTGGTCGGTTCAATAAGGTCATGAAAAAACATTTCGATTTATTTATCTCTTATTTTAATATAATGGATTTGCCTGGACCAATACATGATTTTCTTTTAGTTTTTTTAGGATCGGTTCTTATATTAGGGGGTCTAGGAGTGGTATTATTTACCAACCCAATTTATTCGGCCTTTTCGTTGGGATTGGTTTTTGTTTGTATATCTTTATTCTATATTTTATCAAATTCGCCTTTTGTAGCTGCTGCACAGCTCCTTATTTACGTAGGAGCTATAAATGTTTTAATCATATTTGCTGTAATGTTTATGAATGGTTCAGACTATTCCAAAGATTTTCATTTTTATCTTTGGACTATTGGGGATGGGGTTACTTCTCTGGTTTGTACAAGTATTTTTTTATCGTTAATCACTACTATTCTAGATACGTCTTGGTACGGGATTATTTGGACTACACGATCCAACCAGATTATAGAGCAAGATTTGATAAGTAATAGTCAACAAATTGGAATTCATTTATCAACCGACTTTTTTCTTCCATTTGAACTCATTTCGATAATTCTTTTAGTTGCTTTGATAGGTGCAATTGCCATGGCTCGTCAGTAAAAAATCTTTATAACTAGCAACAGCAATCCAAATTCAATTTTTTTCTGTGTTATCGCATCCATTTGACTTCAATTCTATTTGAATACCGTTTCATGTATAAAATAAAAATAGAAATTTTTTGATTCGATCTATTAGCAATATATTCTTTTGTTCTATCCTTGTTACCTTCTAAACAATCAAATCACTTGAATTATTGTTCATATTGAAATGAATCGAAATTGATATGGAGTTGGTCAATGATGCTTGAGCATGTACTTGTTTTGAGTGCTTATTTATTTTCTATTGGTATTTATGGATTGATCACGAGCCGAAATATGGTTCGGGCCCTGATGTGTCTTGAACTTATACTAAATGCGGTTAATATCAATTTTGTAACATTTTCCGATTTTTTTGATGGTCGGCAATTAAAAGGAGATATTTTCTCAATTTTTGTTATAGCTATTGCAGCCGCTGAAGCAGCTATCGGATCAGCTATTGTTTCGTCAATTTATCGTAACAGAAAATCGACTCGTATCAATCAATCAACTTTGTTAAATAAATAGTATTTAGAAATCAGAATATTCATCAATTCGAATGAGCAGATATAATACGTCGTGACTTCGATCATGCTTGCGAAAACGTAAGAAATCAAAGTATCTTTGTTCCCTCTTATGAGTTGATCCAGAAATGGATTGATTAGAAAAATTCTGGTAAATCATTGATTCATCTGGTGTTTAAATATATGATTCATTTACAAATTTACTAGATCGAAAATTTATGAGTTCAAAAATTGCTAGATCCAATGTCACATTCAGTAAAGATTTATGATACATGTATAGGATGTACTCAATGCGTCCGAGCATGTCCCACGGATGTATTAGAAATGATACCTTGGGACGGATGTAAAGCTAAGCAAATTGCTTCTGCTCCAAGAACGGAGGATTGTGTTGGTTGTAAGAGATGTGAATCCGCCTGTCCAACGGATTTCTTGAGCGTTCGAGTTTATTTATGGCATGAAACAACTCGAAGCATGGGTCTCGCTTATTGATATTGATACGCTCCCCCAAACTCCACTTGAATGTATTTTGAATACATTTTTTTATTTACCGATTGCCGACAAAAACCCGTACTCGAAAAAGAGAATATATTCTCTTTTTCGAGTAACGGGTTTGTCTGGTTCGAATGTATCTTGTCTTTACCACGAATTATTTTCCTTGGTTAACAATAATTGTAGTTTTGCCGATAGCCGCGGGTTCTTTAATTTTCTTTTTCCCTCATAGAGGAAATAAGGTGACTCGGGAATATACTATATATATATGCGTTTTAGAATTCCTTCTAACGACCTATGTATTTTGTTATCATTTCCAATTGGACGATCCATTAATTCAGCTGGCAGAGGATTATAAATGGATCAATTTTTTTGGTTTTTACTGGAGATTGGGAATAGATGGACTTTCCCTAGGACCTATTTTACTGACGGGATTTATCACCACTTTAGCTACTTTAGCGGCTTGGCCGGTTACTCGCAATTCCCGATTATTCTATTTCCTGATGTTAGCAATGTACAGCGGTCAAATAGGATCATTTGCTTCTCGAGACCTTTTACTTTTTTTTATCATGTGGGAGTTAGAATTAATTCCTGTTTATCTACTTCTATCTGCATGGGGTGGAAAAAAACGTCTTTATTCAGCTACAAAATTTATTTTGTACACGGCAGGAGGTTCCGTTTTTTTATTAATAGGAGTTTTAGGTCTCGGTTTATATGGTTCCAATGAACCAACATTAAATTTGGAAATATTAGCTAATCGATCGTATCCTGTAGTACTGGAAATACTATTCTATACTGGATTTCTTATTGCTTTTGCTGTTAAATCACCGATTATGCCCTTACATACATGGTTACCAGACACCCATGGAGAAGCCCATTACAGTACTTGTATGCTTCTAGCCGGAATATTGTTAAAAATGGGGGCATATGGCTTGATTCGGATCAATATGGAACTATTACCGCACGCGCATTCTATATTTTCTCCCTGGTTGATCATAGCGGGTACAATACAAATAATTTATGCAGCGTCAACATCTCTTGGCCAACGCAATTTAAAAAAAAGAATCGCCTATTCCTCTGTATCGCATATGGGTTTCATAATTATAGGAATTGGCTCGATAACCGATACGGGACTCAACGGAGCCATTTTACAAATAATTTCTCATGGGTTTATTAGCGCTGCACTTTTTTTCTTGGCAGGAACGAGTTATGATAGAATACGTCGTGGTTATCTCGACGAAATGGGCGGACTAGCTATATCAATTCCAAAGATATTCACGGTATTTAGTATCTTATCAATGGCTTCCCTTGCATTACCGGGCATGAGTGGTTTTGTTGCGGAATTGATAGTCTTTTTTGGAATAATTACCAGCCAAAAATATTTTTTAATGCCAAAAATACTAATTACTTTTGTAATGGCAATTGGAATGATATTAACTCCTATTTATTCATTATCTATGTTACGACAAATGTTCTACGGGTACAAGCTATTTAATGTCCCAAACTCTTATTTTTTTGATTCTGGACCACGGGAGTTATTTGTTTTGATCTCTATTTTTATACCCGTGCTTGGTATTGGTATTTATCCGGATTTCGTTCTTTCACTATCGGTGGACAAGGTCGAAGTTATTTTATCTAATTTTTTTATAGATAATTTTCATGAATAAAACAAAAAAAAAATAAAAAGAAAATCCTATAATTTTTAAAAGAGTTCGTTGTCCAATGAAAAAAAAAGAAGTCTTTTTTCTTCTCTTAAATTTAAGTTAAATAAAAAAAAAAGAAATTTCAATTCTAACCAAACCCTAAAGGGATTTGTGAGAACCTTTTGAATCACTCACTACACTACTTGATTCAAAAGGTTCTCGGCGGTTCCACTCAGTTTCTTTATATATATGCAGTGCCCTATGTTTACCTTCATCAAGCCCTTTCTTTTCTTCAATTTTTAATTCAATTAAATGTTAATTGTTAATTTCAATTATTTCAATTAGATGTTAATTGTTAATTAAATGAACCATAACTATGTAACCCTATTCCTAATAGATTGACCCCAAAATAGCATATCCAAATTATAAGAAAACCCATGGAAGCTACAATTGCCGAATTGACACCTTCAAAATTTTTATTTGTTCGAGTATGTAAATAAATCCCGAATATAGCCCAAGTAATAAATGCCCAAGTTTCTTTTGGATCCCAATTCCAATATGATCCCCATGCCTCATTAGCCCATACTGCTCCCGAAAGAATACCGACGGTTAAAAAGATAAATCCCAGACTAATAATACGATAACTCCAAAGATCCAATTGTTGAATCAATTGATACCTGTAATAATTCGTATCAGACAAAAAAGAAGTGTTTAGTAAAACGTTGGTTTTTACATTCATGTATTGTATTTCACCGAAAGAAAATGACTCAGTTACAGTTCCATTTAATAAATTATTGCTTTTACCAAAAATCCTTATCCCTTTTCGAAATGTAATGACTAGAAGGGCTGTGGATAATAATGATCCACATAAAAGAGCTGCATAGCCTAATACCATCATACTTACGTGCATCATTAACCACTGAACTTGGAGAGCGGGTACTAATATTCCAGATTGATGCATTTTGGTTAACAAACCTGAAGTTGCAAAGCCTTGGGTAAAAATAACACTTGGCGCTGTTATTGCGCTTAAATGATTTTTAGATTTTTTAAAATAGAAAATCCTATGAATAATGCAGAAACTCCACGAAAGAAAGATTAATGATTCATATAAATCACTTAATGGGAAATGCCCCGAATAAATCCAACGAGTGACTAATAATCCTGTTAGACAGAAAAGGGTAGTTATCATTCCCTTTTCTGATGAATCATATAGTCCTAGAATTTCATCGACTAATAAGGTTATCAAATGAATTGTAATTCCAATTGAAACGATCGAAAACGATATATGAGTTAATATATGCTCTAAGGTTGAAAATATCATAAATAAAAAAAATTATAAAAAGAAAGAGTCCCAAGTATACAGAATGGAAATCAGAAAATCAATTCATTATAGGACTTTTTATATATCTTTTATACGATGTTATGCCGCCACTCGGACTCGAACCGAGATGCTCTAGCACTGCTTCCTAAGAGCAGCGTGTCTACCGATTTCACCATAGCGGCTTGCTTGAACTCATACTAACTTATTTTTATTCAATCGTCGAGATTGAAAGAGTCAGTTTCAATGAAATACTTTTTTTTTATTTTTAAGAAGTATTCAATTGATGAATAAAAACTTGTTTCAATAGAGATTGAAAAAGTCTCTTTTTTGTCGTCTTGTTTAGTTATTTAAGGTTTCAGTTTTATTTAACTTAACAATGGAAGTTTTACAATGGAAGTTTTTAGAATTTATGTTTATGCTTTGTTTTCATAAAAAGAAAATAGAACTGTTGTAACTAAATAGTTCTTACTTCCATTCAGGGAAAAAACTAAAAAGAAGTTCTTTCTCTTTTTTCATTTTTTTTTAATGATTAATTTCTCATTTATCTGATTTTATGAATCTAAAACAAAAAAACAAATCGAATTCGAATATAGAATACGGTTTTTCTTTTTTATGAATCACGATCACAATTTCAGTGTGATATCCAAAAATTCCTTTAGAATTATTTAATTTGCATAACTTTTGTCTTGTCGTAATCGTTAGGTTCTTTTTCAATATGAATTTGTCTTAGGATTTATTAAACCAATTAGGTATTGGGCTGAACATATCATATAAAAAAATTTCGATTTCGATTGTCCTCCTTCAAAAATTGCTTTCTATTCTAAATTAGAATTTTTAAAATATCTCTTTTGAAATGGATCTTCCCTTTCAAACATAGGGTTTTTCTTTATTTATTACTTAAAATTTTCATACTATTTGTATAAAATATCTGCCTAAATGGGAAGGGCGCTTTTCTCAATTGAAGTAAAAGTGCGGGATGGGGGAGATATATAGTGATTCAGAAAGTTAACAAAAATGTTTTATACTTAATAACTTAATAATTAGTTTCAAGTTTCAACAACCCCTTGCTTTTGTCTAAAGATTTTCTCTTTGCTATTCTATAGTAAGAAAAGAAAAAAGAAAAGTAGAAAAGAAAAAAGAAAAGACAAAACCAAAACCTTTATTATTGTCTTTTTTATAAGCGGAGGGGGGGTGGGTGATGGGGAAAATAAGAATCCCCATCTCGAGAATGAAAAACATATTCAAATACAAACAAATAAAGGCGAAATTCTCAATTTTGTCTTTATTCTTTTTTTTTGAATTAAAAAAAAGACTCTTTTTATAATTCAGTAGACAAATCAATTGGTTCAAAACATTAGGGAAGGGAAATCATTATTTACTACTTACTTTACTTTTTTATTTCGATTTTTTTACTTCTATTTTTCTATTCTATTCGATATTAAAAAATATAGTATAAGTTCGAAACTAAATTCGCTCAGTTTTGGAGTTAAGCCGGTCCAAATTATTCCAATTATTATTTATTTGTCGTACAAAAAAAACTTTTTGAATTCCCGGTAGAAAGGGATTTCGCTAATGAAAAAGCTTTCAGCAATGCCCAATATCCCCTCTTTTTCCAAATATTTTTACGAATACGTTTTTTTAATAAAGAACTCCGTTTTTTTGGAACTGCCATTCAAAAAATAAAAAGTTATTCATTGCAAAAATTGGATGTGAAAGACATTTATTGTTTAAAACAAATCATTTTTTATTTTTATTATTCGTTTCATTACCTGGTGATTTGTTCTCTAAATTATACTATCTTTTTAAATACTACCAAAAAATCGAAATATGTAAAAATAGTATAAAAGATTACTCGAACAAAAAAGAAAAACAAATTCTTTTTTTTTTTCTTTTTCTATTTATATTCTATTTTTCTATTTATATTCTATACAATATCTGAAGACGAATAATTCGTATTTTGGAGGTATTCGTGATACCTTTTTATCTTTCCTCACATCAATATCTATAGGATGGATTATGCCATA